CATGAAATTTTACCCAACTCCATATCTGGAATATATGAAATACGTATGAACGGAGGAAGAAAGAGAATTTTCTACTTAAATTGAATTGGAATTTATTGGAATTTTCAACAGATACAAATGGAAAGAAATTGATAAAACATCCCTAGAAACAGACTTCTGCTACTTAGACTTATTAATTAAGTTATAGGATTTTGTATAGAATATCAAAACAAAAATGATTCCATTTCTACCATTATTATGATAATACACATTCCAACCTGCTTGAATACCAGAAAAATAAATGGATTCGACATTTGATCTTTTCGCTGAGATAAAGGCATAAAAATAAGAAAGAATATATAGAATTAGAATCGGTTTTTTAGCATTTAACCCCCTTTTCTGTTATGGATTTCGTTGTTCAAAAAATGATTTGTAGAGAAGAGAGAGATTTTGTTTACGGATTTTTGAGTAGAATACGATTGTGAAGTGTATAAGAAAAGAAGGTTTGTATGGCTTAACCACGTGTGGAGATATCTATAATATCCGTCTTTCTTCTCTTTTATTGTTTTATTGTCGTTCTCTGTTCTATTCGGGGCAACACGGGTTGTGCTCTATGAAAACAGAATTTCCATTTTCTATTCAATTCAAAATTCAAATTGAAGTATGATACTTTTCTGATATCTGATAATTCTCTATCGGGAACATATATAAATAATATATATCCGTCTAACAATTTCTCTTGGGGGGTTTACATATACTCATAATTGTTGTTATAATTAAAATTGAGAAGGATTTTTTGATTGAAAAAATCCATACTGATTAGTTATATATCAAGTTGTATTTTCTTATGTCATTAGGAAAACAAAATTTGGAGATTCAAATCCAAGAATCATTCATGCATTCTAAGTCAATAGTTAATGGTTCCGATTTTCAGAAATTTGAATTTTGGATTTTGCGACTGAAAATCCACATTTGATTTTTCAATAGAAAGGTAAGAGAAAGCTTTGAACATTATGAATTGGGAGATAGACTCAATCGAAATTGAAAGGATGAATCAAACCCAATCAAAAGGGAAGAAGGATTAGGATTTCTTTGACTTTTAGGAAAAATTAAGGAAAACAGAACTCAAGGTGCAAGTACAATAAAAAAGCAGTTCAGTAATCCGGGAAAGTTTTCATCTATTTTGTATTTGTAGCATTTTGGCGACATGGCCGAGTGGTAAGGCAGAGGACTGCAAATCCTTTTTTCCCCAGTTCAAATCCGGGTGTCGCCTGATCAACAAAAAACTCGAAATCTCTTCTTTTCTTCTGTTCTGTTGATATAACCCGCCGAATGATTCCCCAGCAGAAGCAGAGAAAGCAGACTGTTGATACTTGTTTGATTCTAAACATCTGGTCTGGGGGTTTTTCTAAAAAATTGTAAATATCCTTGCATTGCATATTTAGGCTTCAAGGAAATATTCGAATGCTAGAGGGGCTATCAAGACTTCGCAATTACCTTCTACTACAAATCAAAATTTTCTATTATTAATGCATTGTATAATGACTGGACCTTGAATTAGATTGGAGAGCCCGATAGGAAATCTAAATAGTTGTGGAAAGGGGCGGAAGATACTTTATTATATACGAGGAACTCACGAAAATCTCTGAGTGCTCAAGCATCCAATCAATTGAAATGAGGGTCAACAAAAAAAAAAATAGGACCTATTATTCCTACATGTTCCATTAGTAACATTCCCTTGAGATGTTACTGCCGATTTTGCTTGTGTTTAATCTTTCCCGATTAGAAATCATATAGGAATTTCTTATAAAATGAGCGAATTTATTGGATTGGTTTATTAATAGTCTTCGTTCTTTTTGACTCTGCGCCATTGATTCCACTATTATTAGTGAGGAATAATGGAACAATTCCTTTATATTTATAGAGATAGGGGACATAATTCATATGGATATAGTAAGTCTTGCTTGGGCTGCTTTAATGGTAGTCTTTACTTTTTCCCTTTCACTCGTAGTGTGGGGAAGAAGTGGACTCTAGGGGTCCTACTAATTGAGTTAAGGAAGCAAACTGTATCAATATCAATTGCTTTCGAGATCGTTCTGCAACACGTTTTGAACAAAATAAAAATATCTTCAGTTTGAAATTCCATTGGACTCGACTGGAGTAATGTATTATAGGAATCATCCTCTTTCAATCAAAGAGCTATTTCAACGATTCCCATGTTTGTAGTTCGAAAGGAAGAGGATCCCAGGAAATTGATTCGAACCTAATTCTTCCGAAATTTTCTATTCCAATCAACGGCCTCTTACCAGGTGATACTGAGGAGGGCCGGACCCTTTTTTGATTTGTTTCTCTCTTTACTGTTCAAAGAAGAGGTGGTTTTGTTAAGTGTATACGCACTTTGTATGAGAAAGAAAGGATATAAACATAGTGGTTGTCTAACGAGATACTATGCAGAATAAGATCTTCAGGTGAGTCACATATTGCGCATTTACCGCTTTCGGATTTTTGAAATTGGATTTATGCTTTATCGACTTATTTCATATCATGGTTCAGGCGTTAAAAATCGGTGAGGTTTACTCTTCCTTTTCGATGCCCGTGGAACTACTGTCAATGGTTTACTCAATTACTTCTTGGGAATGTTAAAAAAAAGATTACTACGTGATTTTTTGAATCTGCCTATATCTATCGCTTTTCCTTCATTGATTTGATTCTTTCAATAGATACCGAGATTCAGATTGGAAATCAAAAATCTAGTAATTCAAACTATAAGACATAAGAGTAATTTAGATTGATCAGAACAAATAGATATAGCAAATAAATGCAATTGGATGCTATGTCAATCCCATATATGGAATTGATATTCACATATATCAAGATAATATTGTAGATTGATCTATAGATCCATATCAAATGCAGCCTCTATCTTTATTTTATTCCAGGGGGCAGCTTTATAACTACAATCTAACTAATAAATAGTATGGTAGAAAGAAATAGATGAATCTTTCTTTCTACCATACTATCTATCTATTAGAATACTGCCGATTCTAGTCCACTCATTTCATTTAAGACATGAAATTAGAATCTTTTTCATTTTATTTCGTCAATTTTGGCTAAGAACTCAGAAGTCAAGTTTCATTCAAATTAGTTAATAATTAATCGTTTTGACTGACTGTTTTTACGTAAATGATAAGTAGAAAAGCGGTAGGAACTAGAATAAATAGTGCAGTAGCAATAAATGCAAGAATATTTACTTCCATAATCTCATCGGTTTTTTACTTCGCAATAACTCGGGATTTAATCCCATAGAGATGATAAATCTTTGGCCTGTAAATTCAATGAATGAATATTACCTCTCGATGATCTTGAATCGGATCAATATCATGAATAACAATATCTGAACTATCAAATCAATTCGTCGTCGAGAATTGAATAGTATAACATAGGAAGTTCTTTTATCCATACCGCCCCAAACTTGGATTCCTGACCCAATCCAAAATTCCTTTATTTATTTATCATTATCATTTTTTCTCATCTGTTCTTTTTTTCTCTCTAATCTATCTAGTTCCTTCTTGTACAATCATCTGATGAAGTCTCAGCAAATAGCTCTTCCACTTCCAGTGGTCACATAGTTCCAAACCCAAACAAACAATAAAAGCTAAATGGAAAAAGAAAGGAGTTTAGAACTAAACTATTTTTGACTTGGAAGACAAAGAAGTGTGATAAAGATGAGACCGTATAAAATGAATAGTCATCAAATTGACTATTTTCCGATTTGTTCTTTCGTCGATGGGGCCTTAAAACAAAATGAAAAATCGGAAAAATGATTCATTCCCCTTTCTAAGAGGAGTAGGATCTTTGGTTGATCTGCCCTTTCCCCTCCTTTCTTCGTAGATTATTAGCCCCGGGACACCTATACCAAAAGCTCAGTGTGCAATTTGCATGAAATCTATTTTTCAACTTCAAACTAGTAAGTGGGGTTCCATAAATCCGTAGCCAGAAAAAAAATTGTTTTTTTTTTCTGGAAAGTATTTTCTTATATTAAATTTTGTATTGGACAAGAAAGGAATTCCCCTTGTGTATGCGCGCCTCAAAAAGGTATAGTACTCGATTCCATTACATGCATCGGGGGCAATCGAAAAAGCCAGCATTTCTTGGAATACTGACTATAATGCTACCAATAATTGTACTAATCCAACCGCATATGTCTTTCTCCTACCAAAAGGAAAGAAAAAAGAAATAAGGATTTCCCCTTTGCTTTGACAATGAAATTCTGCCCTCGGTCCCCTTCATAAAAAGGGAGAGATTTATTGGATCCATCGGGACTGACGGGGCTCGAACCCGCAGCTTCCGCCTTGACAGGGCGGTGCTCTGACCAATTGAACTACAATCCCAGGGAAATACGGGATCTAGCAGAAAATTTGATTCTTTTTTATCTTTTATCTCCGGATCGGGTATTTCTGAAGTACAAAGGGGGTTATATCATCTCATGGCGGATTGGCGAATTATTGGGCCGAGCTGGATTTGAACCAGCGTAGACATATTGCCAACGAATTTACAGTCCGTCCCCATTAACCGCTCGGGCATCGACCCAGGAAGAATCAATTTTAGACTTATTGGTAATCCATGATCAACTTCCTTTCGTAGTACCCTACCCCCAGGGGAATTCGAATCCCCGCTGCCTCCTTGAAAGAGAGATGTCCTAAACCACTAGACGATGGGGGCCTGCTTGACCAACCGCCATCATACTATGATCATAGTATGATCAGTTTTTTGAAATTGTCAATATAATCGAATGATTCTATCCGAGGGATCTTTCCCCCTTTCAGAATTGCATAGAATTTTTTTTTATTCGTCATTGATGAATTATTCATTAGAATCGCCATTAGAAATCTAGTAGTAGTATTTTTTTTATTTTGGAATTATTTCAATTGAATTTATTTCGATTATTTTAGTTTCGATTATTTAGTATTTCGAATTTTTTTTAGAATTTTCTTTTTTTATTTATAAATAAAAAAAAGTAA